GATTTTTTTTTAATGATAATGTGACCTCCCCCTTTTACTTTTTGTTTCATTTTAAGGAATTAATTTCCAGTAACAAGAAAAAGAAGAATAGTTTTGGATCAATTAAAAAGAACAACAAATCAAAATAATAATACTAAATATTTGTAATGCGTGCATTGTTTTGTTGTATTCAATTCAAAGGTTTTTTCTTTCTTTAACTAACTACAAAGATTATGGGTTTTTCACTCTATTTTCTATATAATCTCGAAAGAAAAAAACCTAAAACCGAGAAAGGAAACGATAATAAAAATTGCTAATTACAAGTTTTAAAAATCTAGTTATCTTTTCAAATCTAGTTAAAAAAAAAGAAATATTTTTTTGACTCATCTCGTTTTCCGTGTAGGATACCTCTTTTTAGTCTCATTCGATAGATTAAATGAGGAAAACAGCTCTACTATTTAATCTAATGAGTTCAAATTTAAGTAAATTCCATTTTAATAAAGTAGAAAGGGGCGTATTCTAGGTTCTAGGGTCGCTAAAAAAAAAAAAAAAAAAGAATAAAACAACTTATTTTCAAATTTTTACATATTCATTCAAAAAAAGTTATATGTTTTGACTTAAGTTAGATAATAGAGTTTTTTTTTTTTTTTATGGTTAATTTCTTAAAGAGTTTTTAAATTAATCAGTTACGTGAATTCTGAATCCTGAGATGCCAAAGACGATGAATTAAGTTATTTTGATCTTTCTCTATTTTTGTTGATACCACCTATAATGATTGATAATTCACAAATTTTCAATTGAATTTTTTTGATTCTTGGAACTAGTTATCTTTCTCTATTTCTTAAAAAATTTTTTTTATTGAAACTTAGGGAAGTACTTTAGAAACATATGTATAAAAAAACATATTTTATTGAGTCCCTTCATGCCTACTATAACTAGTTATTTCGGTTTTCTACTAGCAGCTTTAACTATAACCTCAGTTCTATTTATTGGTCTAAGCAAAATCCGACTTATTTGAAATTAATTGAATGAAGATTTTTTTATAAAAAAGGATTTCGGTGGTATTTCATATGTTCGATAGTTCCTTACCGTGTTAATTACCCAATTTTGGTCATTGAGATTCATCGGCAATACAGATTAAGAGCTAGGAATAGATAGTACCTCTCTTTTCTCCCTTTCAAAAATGAAAACAAAAGAAAATTGAAATGATTGAAGTTTTTTTATTTGGAATCGTCTTAGGTCTAATTCCTATTACTTTGGCTGGATTATTCGTAACTGCTTATTTACAATACAGACGTGGTGATCAGTTGGACTTTTGATTAATTAACATCTCTTTTTTTTGACTGACCTCCTTCTTGCTTTCATATGCGGGAGGTCTAATTCAGATTGCTACTCAATGATTTGCGAACAGTGGAATTTTGACACAATCTAATAAACAAGAGGGAAATCACGCTCTGTAGGATTTGAACCTACGACATTGGGTTTTGGAGACCCACGTTCTACCGAACTGAACTAAGAGCGTTTTTCTTGTTTTTTATAAAAAACGCAAAGGCTATAAAGAGGACATTCTTTAACCCGAATCGATTTTGTACGTATATACTATATCATAGTATATTATAAATTTCAGAATGATATGTATGTCCAATTTTATTAAAAATTGGATAGATCTAAAAAAGATCCCTCGTTACTGCTCAGAAGAGCAGTAATAGGTAGGGATGACAGGATTTGAACCCGTGACATTTTGTACCCAAAACAAACGCGCTACCAAGCTGCGCTACATCCCTTTCAATTGGTTTACAGTGTCATTGTAGAGAATTCCTGTCTTGTTTTCCACATCCTTCTTCTTTTTTATTGGTATATTAAATTGATTTCTTCTTTTTTTCTCATATCAGATAACAAACATATAATAAAAAAAATTACTTTTTTTTTACGAAAATTGTCTTAATTTCAATTTTACTTACATAAATGGCCGTTTCCATTTTAAAATGGAATCTATAAGATCGTTCTAGTAGACAATATTTCAATTCTAATTTTCAAAGTGGGGGGGCGGAAGTTACGTATACAAATACAAGAACTTCTTAACTACATGTACATCTGTAGTTATATATATTACTATATATAATGTAATACAATAAATAAAGAAGAAAGAAGGAGGATTTCAAATGCGAGATCTAAAAACATATCTTTCCGTAGCACCAGTACTAAGTACTCTATGGTTCGGTTCGTTAGCAGGTTTATTAATAGAGATTAATCGTTTATTTCCAGATGCATTAACATTTCCCTTTTTTTCATTCTAGTTATTAACATCAGAAAGGGGTGAAAAATTTTAGAGATACAATCAACGATCGGAGACTAATCCCCCCCCCTTTTTTTTCTAATTCATTCTAAAAAAATAATTAGAAAAAGGGGGGGCGAAAGGTCATAAAATTGAGGGTTCAGGATCCCATTAAATTAGTAATAGTAGTAATAGAACGAAAAAAAGTGTTGCTAGGGAAAGAGTATCCGATGAGATACTTAAAAAAAATACTGTACAAAGATTTTAAATCGAGTTTTCACAAAATCATTGTATTGCTTATTATTTTTTTTATTTAATTACTAATTAATATTCATTGCAACGAAATATTTCAGAATTTTTTTTAGTTAACAGCTTCTATTTTTTGGTTCTTGTTCTTTCTGGATCCTAAAAATAAAATAGAAGATTGGGGTGAATCATAAATCCAAAGGAGGTTTCATGGCCAAGGGTAAAGATGTTCGAGTAACAATTATTTTGGAATGTACCAGTTGTGTTCGAAATGATATTAAGAAAGAATCAGCGGGAATTTCCAGATATATTACTCAAAAGAATCGGCATAACACCCCTAGTCGATTGGAATTGAGAAAATTCTGTCCCTATTGTTATAAACATACAATTCACGGGGAAATCAAGAAATAGATCAAATTGAGTGCTTGTATGTCAACTTTTATTTTAAGAACAGGAATAATGCTAGTATCTATATATTATTACATATATATAAATATAAACAAATAAATCAATAGAAAGAAATCTAATCCTATATTCTTAATTCTATATAGAAACTCTATCCTATATAGAAATATAAATCGTTTTTATTTTGATCCGATCAAAATAGGATTTTAGAGATTAGGATTTTAGAGATAAGGAATAAAAAAATTATGAATAAATCTAAGCGACTTTTTACTAAATCCAAGCGATCTTTTCGTAGGCGTTTGCCCCCGATTCAATCGGGGGATCGAATTGATTATAGAAACATGAGTTTAATTAGTCGATTTATTAGTGAACAAGGAAAAATATTATCTAGACGGGTTAATAGAGTGACTTTAAAACAACAACGATTAATCACTATTGCTATAAAACAAGCTCGTATTTTATCTTTGTTACCTTTTCTTAATAATCAGAAACAATTTGAAAGAAGTGAGTCGACCCCTCGAACTACTAGCCTTAGAACCAGAAAAAAATAGACTTATTCTTCAATTGAATAACAATTCCAATCTGAAGGAATTAAAAAAGGGATTAACATTTTGTTCGAAAAATCCAATCAAGAATCAAAATTTGATTGTTATGTCTGTGTCTGTCATAAAAAAAAAATAAAAGAATCGTCGAAAAGAAAAAGAATAACTCTTTTTTTAGCGACTATATACTCTCGTTTTGTTTTGACGACTTTTTTATAATACTAATTTCTACTCTACCTTCCCCGAGCTCATTCTCCTTAGAACTCTATTTAAAATATTTTAGTGGATTTTTTCCAATCCCCTTATTCTTTTATCTCATTCGAAATCGTATAAAGACAACTCCTATTTAATAGAGCTATTTGTGCAAGTATTTTCCGATTAAGAAGTAATTGCTTTTTGTACAGATTGTGTATGAATCGGTTATAACTATAGAATACCCCCATTTCGTGAATTACGGCATTTATTCGAGTGATCCATAAACGGCGAAAATCTCTTTTTCTTTTACCCCTATCCCGATGAGCCGAAACTAAAGCTCTTATTCTCTGTTGAGTCATAGTTCGTGTAAGTCGTGAATGAGCCCCTCGAAAGCTTGATGCAAATAAACGAAGTTTTGTTCTACGCCTCCGAGCTATATATCCGCGTTTAATTCTAGTCATTGAATAAATCAAACTTTGATGAATAACTAATTCTTTTTTTAGTTATTCTTTTCCCCTTTACTAGTCTATTAATAACCAAACGAATTATTCCAATGTATAAAAAAAAATTCCAATGGCTTTTGCTACTCTAACCTTCCCCACCACTATTTTTTGCTAGGTATTTTCCTTTGCTTTGAAAGGATAAATTGCCTTGATACTTGATATAAAAAAATAGAATAACTACAAAAAAAAAAGTAGTAAATAGAAATGATAAATAGTGGGTTCCATCGTTTCTATGGTTACTTCTAAAACGGTGAGGTCTTCTCTATACACCGGAGCTCCTTCTTTTAATTAATCAATACTATTGGTAACTTGTACAATTCACATTCTTTGGCTCTACCCCATCAATATTCCAGTAATTAGGTCTTTCACAATAAGATCCACTTTATACAGTAACGGTATTTCATTTGTAAAATAGATTTGGTCGTTTACCCTGTTAGTCCGTTCTTTTCTTTCAAGAGTGGAATCTTTTTAATAAAAAATGGAATTTCCCCCGCTTAATGGATAACCATTTGTTATCATTGGGGGTTTTCTAAAAAATGGAGTTGATTGGATTTGCACCAATGTAAACCATAAGTTTCAGACACAATAGAAGATATGAACAATCTATCTTTTTGAAATAATGAATCGAGTTCCTCCATTCTATTTTATTCACAGGTACTGATCCTTTATATTTCAAAAAGAATTTCCTTTTTGTGTCTCAGTCTATGATCTAAACGAGTCGCACATACACCCGAGTACATGTTCCTCGTCGCTGAGGGCATCCCCGAAGCGCTGGGGATTTCGTGACATTTCGGATTGGCTGTCTTGTATTTCTAATAAGTTGTTTAATGGTTGGCATACGGAATCATATAAATAATGGGTTGGTTTAGATTAGTTCTAACCGGCTAATTCTGAATTACTTCTCTTCAATATATTTTTTTTAATATTGAAGAGAATATGAAACTAAACCTTTAATCTAAAAAGATATAAAATTAGAAATTGTAGATTTGCATGAAATCGCTCCTATTTTTTATTGAACCGCTACAAGATCAACAATTCCATGAGCTTGGGCTTCTGTTGCTGACATAAAAACATCCCTTTCCATGTCTTCGGATACAACCCATATAGGTTTGCCCGTTCTTTGTACATAAACCCTTGTGATGGTTTCGCGAAGTTTTAGTAGTTCTTCCGCTTCCAAGATAAATTCTCCCGTTTGTGCCTCATAAAATGAACTAGCGGGTTGATGGATCATTACCCTGATGATATAATAGAAAATGTTCTTCTATTTCGCAGAATGAGGCGAGATAACCAAAAAAACGGAGAAAATTGAATAACCGTACAGGCTTTTTTTGTGCATTGCATACGGCTCCACAATGGAATTGACTTTTTTGACCTTTCCTTTTGACGAAAGAAAACAAAATATAGGTTGTATTATACGCAGATCCAGAAATCATCCAATTACCATCCTTCTTTTTTGTTAGGAATTAAAAAAATACTATGATGGTTCCGTTGCTTTATATATCATTTTTTTGATTCGTCTATGATTCAGCAATCCCAAAGTGTCTTTTTTTTTTTAATATCAATTTTGTAAATAAGCTTCCGGTGTGAAAACAAAGTTTGTGACGCTGAGATGTGCCCGAATAGGTAAGATATCATTTGAAACACCCCTTCCTTATCTCATACTACTCTTTCAATATATAATCTAAATTTTTTGAATCTAAAAAATTTCATATCGAATTCGAAGTGCCATGCTATTATTACTTAACTAATTCATATTTTCGATGGCGAAGGCATAGTATTTTTTTCTCGAAAATAAAAAAACTCATTGGCGCCAAGCGTGAGGGAATGCTATACGTTTGGTAATTGCTCCTCCGACTAGGATAAAGGAGGCTATTGAAGCGGCCAATCCCATGCATATTGTCTGTACATCGGGTCGCACAAATTGCATAGTATCATAAATAGCCATTCCCGATATTACCCATCCACCAGGAGAGTTTATAAACAAATAAAGATCTTTGGTATCCTTTTCTATACTGAGATATATCATAAGACTAATAAGTTGATTCGAGATTTCGGTATCAACCTCTTGGCCTAAAAAAAATAATCTTTCTCGATAAAGTCGGTTGATTAGGATAAAATTTTATTCCTTAGGAGCCGTACAGGCACCTTTTGATGCATACGGTTCAACAAAAATTGTGAAAAAATCAATGTGTCGATTCCAACCCCCCCCTTTTTCATAGAAGGTTTTTCTTTCTAACTTATAACGTAAGGACTTGCTCCCAAAAGTCAAAGAAAAAATCCGTTTTGGCCCCTTTTATTAGATATTATAATCCTATAATAAAATGATTGATTAAGCCTGTCAGACTAACTTGATTCATTGATATTTTTTTTTCATCGAGATTCAGTTGAAATGGCGATGGTTTTTTCTTGTTCCTGAACGGGCTTCTTCCTTTTTTTATTCCATTTTTAGGTTTATGCTCTACCCCGAGTAAAAGGATAAATTTGCCCGATTTTGATTTGCACATATAGGACAAATGAACCAAATACCGCGTCTTTTTTTACTACTCCTTCTTTTTTTTTTCAATTAATTTCTTTCACATGTCTTCTGTCAACTAGTCAACAAATTTTTAATTATATTATTTGATTTGAGCAACAGTCTGTTTTAGATCACCCTGTTTCAATTTTTTTTTTTTTATAGAATTTTTTATCATAATTTTGCATATCATATAAGTAGTAATTATCAAAATATTATATATTAATTATCAATTGGGTTTTTGCTAAACGGAGCCTGGATACTTCATTTTATTAGTCCGATCACGTAAACCATAAAAAAATTTTGATAATCTAATATCAATCTAAAAACTCCCTGCATTTAATTCCACTTTATTTTTTGCGCTTCGCGTTACAAACTTTTGATAATTCAATCAATCTTTTTGGGCGAAACAGAGGATATCTCGATCGAGGGAGAAAATGGGGAAATCCCATATAGCCCAATATATCTGACAAGTCGCACTATATGTCAACCCAAGATGTATCTCCTTCTCCAGGACTTCGAAAAGGTACTTTTGGAACGCCAATAGGCATGAAATGAAAAAAAAAGAGAATGAAGTTCTCTATTTCACTTTGATGTGGAAACGTAAGACTGGGGTTTCGTTTTTTAATACTATTATCCTTTTTTCCTACTTTATTAATCATATTTAAATTAATCATATTTAATACATAAGTTGAATAAGCGAAAATAAAATATAAAATAAAAGTAAAGTAAGAGAGAATGAATCAAAATAAAGGAAATTTTTTACGAACGGGCTTCTGAATGATGAACAACAATAACTATCTTGGTTCATATAAAATAGGATTCACCCCCATTGCGTATTGGTACTTATCGGATATAGAATAGATCCGCTTCCCTTTTTTCTTATGAATCGAATTGTTCCATTATTACTAACAGAATAGAACAAATATTAATCCTTTCTCCGAAATAATTACCTAAAAATAAAAAAGGGGGGGTCCGTAGCATAGTTTTTTCCAATGCAATAAAGTTACATAGTGTCTATTTTTCGTTGATAAAGGGGTATTTCCATGGGTTTGCCTTGGTATCGTGTTCATACTGTTGTATTGAATGATCCCGGTCGTTTGCTTTCTGTTCATATAATGCATACTGCTCTGGTTGCTGGTTGGGCCGGTTCGATGGCTCTATATGAATTAGCTGTTTTTGATCCCTCCGACCCTGTTCTTGATCCAATGTGGAGACAAGGTATGTTCGTTATACCTTTCATGACTCGTTTAGGAATAACCAATTCGTGGGGCGGTTGGAATATTACAGGAGGGACTATAACGAATCCGGGTCTTTGGAGTTACGAAGGGGTAGCCGGAGCACATATCGTGTTTTCTGGGTTGTGCTTCTTGGCAGCTATTTGGCATTGGGTATATTGGGATCTAGAAATTTTTTGTGATGAACGTACAGGAAAACCTTCTTTGGATTTGCCCAAGATTTTTGGAATTCATTTATTTCTTTCAGGGGTGGCTTGCTTTGGTTTTGGCGCATTTCATGTAACAGGATTATATGGTCCTGGAATATGGGTATCCGACCCTTATGGACTAACCGGAAAGGTCCAACCCGTAAACCCGGCGTGGGGCGTAGAGGGTTTTGACCCTTTTGTTCCGGGAGGAATAGCCTCTCATCATATTGCAGCAGGGACGTTGGGTATATTAGCGGGCCTATTCCATCTTAGTGTTCGTCCGCCTCAACGTCTATACAAAGGATTACGTATGGGCAATATTGAAACCGTCCTTTCCAGTAGTATTGCTGCTGTCTTTTTTGCAGCTTTTGTTGTTGCTGGAACTATGTGGTATGGTTCTGCAACTACTCCCATCGAATTATTTGGTCCTACTCGTTATCAATGGGATCAGGGATACTTTCAACAAGAAATATATCGAAGAGTTAGTGCTGGACTAGCTGAAAATCAAAGTTTATCAGAAGCTTGGTCTAAAATTCCTGAAAAATTAGCTTTTTATGATTATATTGGTAATAATCCAGCAAAAGGGGGGTTATTCCGAGCGGGTTCAATGGACAATGGAGATGGAATAGCTGTTGGATGGTTAGGACACCCCGTCTTTAGAAATAAAGAAGGGCGTGAACTTTTTGTACGTCGTATGCCTACTTTTTTTGAAACATTTCCGGTTGTTTTGGTAGACGGAGACGGAATTGTTAGAGCCGACGTCCCATTTAGAAGGGCAGAATCAAAATATAGTGTCGAACAAGTAGGTGTAACTGTTGAGTTTTATGGTGGTGAACTCAATGGAGTGAGTTATAGTGATCCCGCAACTGTGAAAAAATATGCTAGACGGGCTCAATTGGGTGAGATTTTTGAATTAGATCGTGCTACTTTGAAATCCGATGGTGTTTTTCGTAGCAGCCCAAGAGGTTGGTTTACTTTTGGACATGCTTCGTTTGCTCTACTTTTCTTCTTTGGACACATTTGGCATGGTGCTAGAACCCTCTTCAGAGATGTTTTTGCTGGTATTGATCCAGATTTGGATGCTCAAGTGGAATTTGGGGCATTCCAAAAACTTGGAGATCCAACTACAAAAAGACAAGCAGTTTGATGCAACATTTCTTTTTTTCTTCTAGTTTCTGTTTGCGATTTTTTTTAATAGGTAGGGTACTGCAGGAATCTTGATTTAAACCGCTGCCGTTTCTTTGACTCTTTTTCTTTCTTTATCCAGAGGGATACTCCCAAGTAAACAAAACAGGTATGAAAGCTATAATTGTAAACCACGATCAAATTTATGGAAGCATTGGTTTATACATTTCTCTTAGTATCCACTTTAGGGATAATTTTTTTCGCTATTTTTTTTCGGGAACCACCTAGAATTTCAACTAAAAAATGAAATGAAATAATTTTGCATTATCTTCATTGACGTAATCAGCCTCCAAATAACGTCAACTAGTCCCCGTGTTCCTCGAATGGATCTCTTAGTTGTTGAGAGGGTTGCCCAAAGGCAGTATATAGAGCATACCCAGTAAAACTTACAAGTAACCCAGATATAAAGATGGCGACTAGGGTTGCTGTTTCCATTATTATAGAATTGAAAGACCACAATGGATCTATGCTAAGATCGTTTATTTACAACGGAATGGTATACAAAGTCAACAGATCGTAATGAATACAAAATAAGATTTATGGCTACACAAACTGTTGAGGATAGTTCTAGATCTGGTCCAAGAAGCACTACTGTAGGGAAGTTATTGAAACCATTGAATTCCGAATATGGTAAAGTAGCTCCTGGATGGGGAACGACCCCTTTGATGGGTGTTGCAATGGCTCTATTTGCGGTATTCTTATCTATTATTTTGGAGATTTATAATTCTTCTG